ATATCCAACAAGCGTTTCCATTGAATAAATAAGGGATCCCGACCCTAAAAACAATAATGCTTTTGAATAAGCATGGGTAATCAAATGAAATAAAGCAGCTCGATAAGAACCCATACCTAGAGCTAACATCATATAACCCAATTGAGACATTGTCGAATAAGCTAAACTTCTCTTAATATCCTTTTGAGCAAGAGCTAATGTAGCTCCTAAAAACAAAGTTATTACACCTATAAAAGCGATTACATACATTAGATAAGGGATCCCTACGAAAACAGGAAAAAGTCGAGCAACTAGAAAAATCCCCGCCGCGACCATGGTCGCGGCATGGATCAGAGCTGAAATAGGAGTAGGCCCCTCCATTGCATCAGGTAACCATACATGAAGGGGAAATTGGGCAGATTTTGCAACTGCCCCAGCAAATAAAAACAAAGTACATAAAATACAAAAGAAAAGATTGACCTCATTAGTTTTTATTAAGTTATTAAAAATTGCAAACAAATCACGAAAATCAAAACTGCCTGTTAACGAATAAAGACCTAAAATTCCTAATAATAAGCCAAAATCCCCGACACGATTAGTCACAAACGCTTTTTGACAAGCATTCGCCGCACTAGGTCGTGTGAACCAAAAACCTATTAATAGATACGAACACATTCCAACTAATTCCCAAAAAATATAAATTTGTATCAAATTGGAACTGGTAACTAAGCCTAGCATGGAAGTATTGAAAAAACTCATATAAGCAAAAAATCTTAAATATCCGCGATCATGACACATATAATTATCGCTATAAATAAGAACCAAAATTGCAACAGTAGTTATTAAGACTGACATAATAGAAGTAAGTGGATCGAACAAATAGCCAAATTCTAAAGAAAAATCATTATTAATAGTCCAAGACCATACATATTGATAAATGGAATTATTATTTATTTGTTGAATCGACAGCATCATCGAAAAAAACATAGCTATAGTTAACAAAAAAATACTAGAAAAAGCCCATATACGTCGAAGATTTTTTGTTGCTGTCGGAAAAAGGAGAAGTCCCACTCCTATTAACAAAGGAACTGGAAGTGGAATGAAGGGTATGAGCCAGGCGTATTGGTATATATGTTCCATAATATAAAAAATTCAGTTCGAATTGCAGTTTTTTTCGTATTCATTAGTTCTTGCCGTTTTTGAAAGACATCTCTTTAAAAGAATTTAAATAAATAAAATACAATATATATAACAATAATAATAACTTAAAATAGAGGGATCTTTCTTTTTTTTTTTATTCAAATCAAGAAGTTATCATTGGTCAAATAAAACATTTTGTTAGTAAATAAAGAATATATAAAATTGAGAAGAAAAAAATACCACTTTGATTTTATATTTAAACATCAGTGTTAATACGGAGATAGACTACAGGATACAAACGCCTCGTAATCATAAGTTTTACTTACTAAAACTCTAAAAAATGCATAATAAAATGGGTTTATTCTATAATTTGTTCATAATTTTTAACCCATTTTACACAAAATTTTTTTATTGTTTTACATCCCAAATCTAAAGCAAAATCGAAAAACAGTTGATATGTTTTCAACAAACTAAAAACTGAACTCAATTTTTTAAATTAAGATTAAGGAAGTATTTGGTTTAAAAATTTATCAGCGCCGTTTATTAGGTACATATCAATTAAATTTAAATACAACAAAAAAAAAATCAAATATAAACCATAGAAAAGACAAGATCAAAAGAAAAGACAAGATCAAAGGTGACATTTTTATTCATTAATTTAGTAATAAAAATTATTAAAGAAAATTTATTTTGAATTGCATATAAAATTTTTTATGAATAGATCATAGACTAGTTTGCTTCTACTAATTCAAATATATTTTTTTTTTTCGTTTTAATAAAATGAAGAGATTACCGTCTAGAATATAAATACATAGATAATGAATAATAAACAAAGACTTGTTTGAACAATAGATGTCTTTCACATCCAACTATACCAATGAACAATCAATTAAATTTGAAATGGCAGTTCCAAAAAAACGTACTTCTATTTCCAAAAAGTCTATTCGTAAAAATATTTGGAAAAAAAAGGGATATTGGGCGGCGTTAAAAGCTTTTTCGTTAGCAAAATCTCTTTCTACCGGGAATTCGAAAAGTTTTTTTGTACGAAAACTAAGTACTAAAAACTTAGAATAATCGGATCGGAATCGATCTGATTCAAAAATAAAGCCTAACATACCAAATTCGGATGACAAAATTATGAAGAAATTGAATTTTTTATTTTAGATTTGAAATGAAAAATTCAATTTCTTTCTAATTTTAATTTAAATTTAAATAGTCAATTTAGACTCTGCGTTTATTAATAGTAAAAGGAGAAAGGATCATGTTAAAAAAAAAAAAAAAGAATCATTATCGTTTTTTTTTCGTCTATTTCATTTCGATTGTTTAATTCATTTTTTTGAATACAAAACTATCTTTGTAAGAAAAAGGACTTTGGTACAGTACTGAAATTCGGATACAAAAAAGTCTATTTTTATGTATTCATATTCAAAGGATCTATTTTTTTATTATTTACTCAGTTTGAAATCAGATAAAGCAGTACCAAATGAAATAAAAATTTTGTGGTTTACCTGAGTATAGGCAAAAATACTATACTTAAAGATAGCTCTAAACATAAAATACACTAAAGTCTATTGACAACTTAAAAAGGAGTACTCTAAAATTAACGTAAAATTCAATTTCAATTTGCAAATTATCCTTTATTTAATATTTAATTTTTCCAATTTTAAAATTGAAATGTTTCCGCAAACGAAATTAAAAAAGATATTGTAGTGAATTAATCTCGACGATTGAATAAAAAAAGGCTATTATGATTTAAAACAAGCCGCTATGGTGAAATTGGTAGACACGCTGCTCTTAGGAAGCAGTGCGAGAGCATCTCGGTTCGAGTCCGAGTGGCGGCATGGCATTTTTAACAATTAGATAAAGAATTCAACAACTCGATAGCTTCTAAATAAAAAAGATTAACTTTAATAAAGAAATTATAATAATGAAAAATGAAAATGAAATTGTCTTTCGTTTTTCAATTGATAATTTGTAATTGAGGTATTTTTATATATATGATATTTTCTACTTTAGAACATATTTTGACTTATATTTCTTGTTCAACGGTTTCCGTTGTAATTACACTCCATTTAATAACTTTATTAGTTAATGAAAAAGTACGACTATATAATTCATTAGAAAAAGGCATGATAGTTACCTTTTTATCTATAACGGGATTATTAGTTACTCGTTGGGTTTATTGGAAATATTTCCCATTAAGTGATTTATATGAATCATTAATCTTTCTTTCCTGGAGTTTTTACATTATTCATATGATTCCATATTTTAAAAAACAAAAAACGAATTTAAGGGCAATAACTGCACCGAGTGCTATTTTTACCCAAGGGTTTGCTACTTCAGGATTTTTAACAGAAATGCATCAATCTTCAATATTAGTACCCGCTCTTCAATCCCATTGGTTAATGATGCACGTAAGTATGATGGTACTCGGTTATGCAGCTCTTTTATGCGGATCATTATTATCAGTAGCACTTCTAATCATTCTATTTCCAAAAGATATAATAACGTTTTTTTATAAAAGAAAGCTTTTATTAATATTAAATAAGTCATTTTTATTGAGTGAGATTCAGCACATGAACAAAAAAGGCAATATTTTCGAAAGTGTTTCACCCCTCTCTGTTAAAAATTATTACAGGTTTCAATTGATTGAACAACTAGATCAGTGGAGTTATCGTGTTATTAGTTTCGGATTTATGCTTTTAACCATAGGTATTCTTTCAGGAGCCGTATGGGCCAATGAGGCGTGGGGATCATATTGGAATTGGGACCCAAAAGAAACGTGGGCATTTATTACTTGGACTGTATTTGCAATTTATTTACATATTAGAACAAATAAAAAGTTGCAGGGTGCAAATTCTGCAATTGTTGCTTTTATCGGATTTCTTATAATTTGGATATGCTATTTTGGAGTTAATCTCTTAGGAATCGGCCTACATAGTTATGGTTCATTCATATTAACACTTAATTAAATTGAAGAGCGGACGCTACAAATACAAACATAAAACAAAGTGTTTCTTATAAACTTATAAACAGGCGAGAACCATTAAAATGGTTCTCACAAACGTCAAGCATGCCCGATTAGAATTCTAATTCCGCTGTTCTTCTTCCCAATATAAAGATAAAGAAGACTGCTTTTTCATTTTATTAAATTAAACTTATCTATAAAAAAAGTTTGATAAAATAGCTTCTACCTTCTCAGCGGATAATGAAAGAACAAAATCTGGATAAACGCCAACACTTAGTACTGGTAGAAAGATAGAAGTCGAAATAAACAATTCTCGTGGTCCAGAATCAACAAAATAAGAGTTTGTAATATTAAATAACTTATATCCATAAAACATTTGACGTGACATAGATAATGAATAAATAGGAGTTAATATCATTCCAATGGCCATTCCACAAATAATTAGTATTTTTGGCATTAAAAGTAATTTTTGACTAGTAATTATTCCAAAAAAGACTAGTAATTCCGCAATGAAACCACTCATGCCCGGTAACGCAAGGGATGCCATTGAAAAGCTACTGAATAGTGTAAAGATTTTTGGCATTGGAAGAGCTATTCCCCCCATTTCGTCGAGATAAACAAGACGTATTCGATCGTAACTAGTCCCCGCTAAGAAAAAAAGCGCAGCACCAATAAATCCATGAGAGATTATTTGTAAAATGGCTCCATTAAGTCCCGTTTCAGTTATAGAACTAATTCCTATAATTATAAAACCCATGTGAGATACAGAGGAATAGGCTATTCTTTTTTTTAAATTAAGTTGTCCAAAAGATGTTAAAGCTGCATAGATTATTTGCATTGTGCCTATTAGTATCAACCAAGGAGAAAATATCGAATGAGCATGAGGTAATAATTCCATATTGATACGAACTAACCCATATGCCCCCATTTTTAATAAAATTCCCGCTAGAAGCATACAAGTACTGTAATGGGCTTCCCCATGCGTATCTGGTAACCATGTATGTAAAGGTATAATTGGTAATTTGACAGCAAAAGCAATAAAAAATCCAATATAGAATATTATTTCTAATGCCAAGGGATATGGGTGATTTACCAATGTTTCCAAATTTAAGGTAGGTTCAGGAGAACCATATAAACCAACACCGAGAACTCCCATTAATAGAAAAATAGAACCCCCCGCCGTATACAAAATAAATTTAGTAGCGGCGTAGAGACGTTTCTTTCCTCCCCACATGGATAAAAGAAGATAAACGGGAATTAATTCGAATTCCCACATTACGAAAAAAAGTAAAAGGTCTCGGGACGAAAATGATCCTATTTGACCACTGTACATTGCTAACATCAAAAAGTGGAATAATCGGGAATCCCGAGTAACTGGAAAAGCTGCTAACGTAGCTAAAGTAGTGATGAACCCTGTTAGTAAAACGGGTCCTACCGAAAGTCCGTCTATTCCTAATCTCCAGTGAAAATCAAAAAATTTGATCCATTTATAATCTTCTGCCAATTGAATTAATGGGTCGTCCGGTTGGAAATGATAACAAAATGCATAGGTTGTTAGAAGTAGCTCTAGCGTAGCTATACATAAAGTATACCACCGAATTACCTTATTTCCTCTCTGAGGAAGAAGAAAAATAAAAGAACCTGCAAATAGGGGCAAAACTACAATTGTTGTTAACCAAGGAAAAGAGTTCGTGGTAAAAACAAGATACACTTGGGCCAAAAAAACCCGTAACCGAAAAATTAGAATCTTCGGTTACGGGTTTTTGTCAGTAAAATAATCCAAATTGAATCAACTAAATGGATTCAAATGACATTTTCCGGAACATATCAATAAGCTAAGCCCATGCTTCGAGTTGTTTCATGCCCTAAATAAACTCTAACGCTTAAAAAATCTGTTGGACAAGCGGATTCACATCTCTTACACCCAACACAGTCCTCTGTTCTTGGAGCTGACGCTATTTGTTTAGCCTTACATCCGTCCCAAGGTATCATTTCTAATACATCTGTGGGGCAAGCTCGAACACATTGAGTACACCCTATACATGTATCATAAATCTTTACTGAATGTGACATTGGATCTATAATTTGTTGAATTTCATTAATTTGAATTTTCGATCTAGTTCTAGTAAAGAAAATTAAATACATATTTAAATACCAGACGAATCAATGATTTACCAGAATTTTGTGACTCACTTTATTTCTGGATTGGATTGGTGACTTATTAAAAAAAAAGAGGTTCAAAGTACTTTTCTTTCTGACAGTTAAAAAATATGTTCTACCTTAAAGTGGGATACCTAATAATCTAAATGAATATTAAAATTTTTATTTCTAGTTATATAGTTATAATAATATAATATATAGAATATCATCATACTAATAATATTAATTAGTCTAATATAGAGAATAAAAAAACGACTATTTATTCAATAAATTCGATTGATTGATACGAGTTGATTTTCTGTTACGATAAATTGACGAAACAATAGCAAGACCAATAGCGGCTTCAGCGGCAGCAATAGCTATCACAAAAATTGAGAAAATGTTTCCTTTTAATTGGCGACTATCAAAAAAATCCGAAAATGTTACAAAATTTAGATTAACTGCATTCAATATAAGTTCAAGACACATAAGAGCCCGAACTAAATTGCGACTCGTGACTAATCCATAGATTCCGATAGAAAACAAATACGCACTCAAAGCAAGTACATGTTCGAGCATCATTGACCAACTCCTTATCAATATAAATTTATGAATCGGAACAAAAATTAAAACCATTGGATTGACTCGAATACGATAAGTTCAATTCAAATTAAATCAAATATAAGAAATTAAAAGCACAAAACTATGTTAGGAATTACGAAATTGAATAATAAGTTTCTAAACCAATTAAAATACAATTGGATGTAAATGGATATGAGAAAATCGACTTTTTTTGATTGCTGGTTTTATTGACGCGCCACAGCAATTGCGCCTATTAAAGCAACTAAAAGAATTATTGAAATGAGTTCAAAGGGAAGAAAAAAATCTGTTGATAAATGAATTCCGATTTGTTGACTAGTAGTTAGTAAATCGTGTTCGAGAATCTGGTTTGATTTTGTCGTCCAAATAATACCATACCATGACGTATTTAGAATCGTAATAATTAATGAAAGAAAAAGACTTGTACAAATAAACGAAGTAACTTTGTCCCCAACAGTCCACAGACGCAAATTTGTATCATATTCTGGCCCATTCATGAACATTACAGCAAATATTATTAAAACATTTATAGCTCCCACATAAATAAGGAGTTGTGCAGAAGCTACAAAATGCGAATTGGCTAGAATATAGAATAAAGATATACAAACAAGAACCAATCCTAACGAAAAGGCCGAAAAAATGGGATTTTTAAATAATACTACTCCTAGACCCCCTAATATAAGACCTGTTCCCAGAAAGACTAAAATAAAATCATGTATTGGTCCAGGTAAATCCATTATATTATATATAAAATAAGAGATAAAAAAATCAGAATGTTTCATGATTTTATTGAATTGAACAAGAATAAAGGATTCGTGCGTTCCTAATTATAAAATCCCAATGTGTACGAATTTATCCGGGTAAAATGATTGGATCCATTGCATTCTTTTTTTTTTATTTACAAATAAAAAAATTGTTAACCAGATTTTCAATACAAATTTTTTTCACCAATCAATAGACTGGCAAATAGTTGCAATTACAAATGATTGACCACAAAACCAGAAACTTTTTTATTTTAAATTGACTATTTATATTTCAGTTTTATTGGAAAAGGGAATAAAGAAACTTTAAAAAGTTATTCATTTAGTAAACTAATTAGGAAGTTTTTTTAATTACGATATTTTTTTTATTTGAGGTGAATTCAAAATTGGTCGAATTGTGTAATCATCCGTTATTGATATTGGTAAACGACCCAGAGCAATTTGATTATAATTTAATTCATGACGATCATAAGTAGAAAGCTCATACTCTTCAGTCATTGATAAACAATTTGTTGGACAATACTCAACACAATTACCACAAAATATACAGATTCCAAAATCAATACTGTAATTAAGTAATCGTTTTTTTCTAAGATCTGTTTTCAATTTCCACTCAACAATAGGTAAATCTATAGGACATACACGAACACATACTTCACAAGCAATACATTTATCAAACTCAAAGTGTATTCGACCACGAAACCGCTCTGAGGTGATCAATTTTTCATAAGGATATTGAATAGTTACAGGTAAACGGTTGGCATGAGATAGGGTAATCATAAAACCTTGGCCGATGTACCTTGCCGCGCGCACTGTTTGTTGACCATAATTGATGAACCCGGTTATCATAGGGAACATATATTAAATATCAAAATAAAAAATAAGATTTTGTTTCTTTTTCTTGTTTGAGAAAAATTGGAACTATAGTAAATAGAAAATATTATCTTTTTTATAAAGAAAGAAGTTGGGAAGAAGTTGTTAATAATAGATTACCTAAAGAAATAGGTAAAAGAAATTTCCATCCAAGATTTAATAATTGATCCATTCTCAGTCTAGGTAAAGTCCATCTTGTTGCGATAGGAATGAACAAGAACAAAAATGTTTTCGCTAATGTAATGAAAATACTAAATGTTGTTCCAAAAACTCCCACCACTTTATTCATTTCAAAAAATTCAGGAATGAATATGTCAGGAATAGATAAGTCCCAACCACCCAAGTAAAGAATTGTGACAAATAATGAAGAGACTAACAGATTTAGATAAGAAGCAACATAAAATAAACCAAATTTAATACCGGAATATTCGGTTTGATAACCTGCTACTAATTCTTCTTCTGCTTCTGGTAAATCAAAGGGCAATCTCTCGCATTCTGCTAAAGAAGAAATTAAAAAAATGAAAAATCCTATAGGTTGTCGCCACAAATTCCACCCCAAAATACCATATTTTGACTGCGCTTCAACTATATCAACTGTACTTGAACTGTTAGATAATTATAGTCGACGAGAAGATCACTCTTGTCATCGCTATTACAGAACCGTACATGAGATTTTTATCTCATACGGCTCCTCTAGCGCCATAAATAAATCTAAGGATTGATTCGATATTCTTTACTTAGGATAGCAAAAGTCTAAATAAACCGAAAGATCCTGAATTAAACCAATGGAATTCTGTCTGCGATACTATAAAAGTGCTTCAGAATTGATCTCATCCTTTGACTGACAAAAGGTTTGTTGAGTAATAACTTAATCCTTGAATAAAATACTACTTTAGTATGAGTATGAATAAAAAAGTATGAATAAAAAAAATAGCACTTTAGTTTTTAAAAAAGTCTTAAAAGGTCGTTCATGACTTATGCCATAATAAAAGTGGCATTTTTATTAATATGTCTCTCTCAAACTATATATTTTTTTTCGTCCATCGTATTTATATTTCTTTTGTTAGGCTTAAAAAAAGTAAAAGGATTACTTCGTTCCTGATAGTTATTCACTTAATGGGTGGATAGGAGCATACTCTGGATCGGAATTTGTGGGAGTACTACTTGATAATTTCTACCAATTTAAAGCCTCAATTAGTCTTTCTTTTATGTAAATTTAGAATAACTTCCATAAGTTATATTACGAATCCTTTGTGTACTTTGGTGTTCCTAATCATCCACTTTTTTACTCAATCTATATGGTAATATGGTTAGTAAAAACACCATAAAATCAGTCTTTTCAACCCGCTTCAAGTTATAATTACTAATTAATTAATCTTGGGAGTACACAGTCTTGATTACTTATGTTTATTTACGTTTAATCCTTGTACCTAGGAAATGAGATTTTTTTTACTGCAAATTTAGAAGCGGTTGTTTTCACTCATCTAACTATCTAGTTTAATTTATCAACCCTATGCTGGTGACTAAAACAATGAAGATTCTAGTTAATAAGTTGCTTAGAAATTTAACTTTTTTCTTAGAAACCTAAAATGTAAGGCTTATATCTTAACGAATCGCACGTAGAGATATTGATAACACACATAGAGTTAATGGTATTTCATAACTAATTGATTGGGCAGCAGCCCGTAGACCACCTAAAAAGGAATATTTATTATTTGAACCATATCCTGACATAAGAAGTCCAATTGGAGCAATACTTGAAATAGCGATCCATAAAAAAACACCAATACTGAAATCGGCTAGAACAAGGTGATAACCAAAAGGAATTACTGCATAACTTAGTAGAATTGATATGACGGCTATAGAGGGTCCAATACTAAATAAACGTGTATCCCCCCTAGATGGAAGAAGGTTTTCTTTCAAAAGTAGTTTTGTTCCGTCTGCTAAAGCTTGAAGAATTCCCAAAGGACCAGCATATTCAGGTCCAATACGTTGTTGTATACCCGCGGATATTTCTCTTTCTAACCATACGATTACCAGTACGCCTATTGTGATTCCCAATACGAGAATCAAAATAGGGAAAAGTATCCATATAGCCCCAAAAATTTCTTTTAAGGATTCCAATCTGTAAAAAGAATTGATATTTTGTATTTTTGTTGTATCAATTATCATTTCAACGATCAACTTCTCCCATAATGATATCTATGCTACCTAATATCGTCATAATATCAGCCAATTTCATTTTTTTAACTAATTGAGGAAGAATTTGCAAATTGATAAAACCAGGCGGGCGAATTTTCCATCTCCATGGAAAAACACTCTGATCTCCTATCAAAAAAATACCCAACTCTCCCTTTGGGGCTTCGACTCTCACATAAAGTTCTTGTTTCGACAATTCAAAAGTAGGCGATGGCTTTTTACTAATGAATCTATATTCAAAATCACTCCATTCAGGATATTTTATCCTATCAAAGCGTCGAATTTCTAAATTCTCATAGGGGCCCCCTGGAATTCCTTCTAGAGCTTGTTGAATAATTTTTATGGATTCTGCCATTTCACCTATTCGTACTAAATAACGAGCTAATGAATCGCCTTCTTTTTGCCATTGGATTTCCCACTCAAATTCGTCATAACACTCATAATTATCAACTTTCCGAAGATCCCATTGTATTCCGGAAGATCGTAGCATTGGTCCTGATAAGCCCCAGTTTAGTGCTTCTTCTTCACCAATTACACCGACTCCCTCAACTCGTTCTAAAAAAATAGGATTTCGCGTAATCAATTGCTGGTATTCAGCAAGTCCCGTTAAAAAATACTCACAAAAATCTAAACACTTATCTATCCACCCATAAGGTAAATCGGCAGCTACTCCTCCAATACGAAAAAAATTATGCATCATTCTCATACCAGTTGCCGCTTCAAATAAATCATATACTAATTCTCGTTCTCTGAAAATATAGAAAAAGGGGGTTTGCGCACCAATATCTGCCATAAAAGGGCCGAGCCATAACAAATGAGAAGCTATGCGGCTTAACTCCAACATAATAACTCTGATATAGCTAGCCCTTTTAGGTACTTGAATATTTCCCAATTGTTCGGGTCCATTTACAGTTATTGCTTCTGTGAACATAGTAGCTAAATAATCCCAACGTGTTACATAAGGCAGATACTGTATAATTGTTCGGTTTTCTGCAATTTTCTCCATCCCTCTGTGTAAATAACCCAAGATTGGTTCACAGTCAATAACATCTTCACCGTCTAAAGTAACAAGAAGTCGGAGAACGCCATGCATTGATGGGTGGTGAGGGCCCATATTGACTATCATCAGGTCTTTTCTTTTAGTTGGTACAGTCATAAGTTGTGCCCCGATTCATTCTTTCATGAATTCTTGTTTCCATAAATTGCTAAAAAAAATTCATCAAAATTCAAGATCTACTAAAATCAAATAATTTTAAAAAACTCTCAAAACTAACGCGTTTTTCGCTCTCGAATGTTCAATTGACTTATTAAATCTTTATAACGTACTCGATTTTTGTTTGATAAATAAACCAGTAGTCGTTGGCGTTTTCCGAGAATTTTTCGGAGACCTCTCTGAGATGAATAATCTTTTTTATGCAATTCCAAATGTGAAGTAAGTCTTCGTATCTTATTAGTAAAACAGAAAACTTGAAATTCAACAGATCCCCGGTTTTGTTCTTTTTTTTCATACGAAATCCCGGATATAACTGGATTTTTGTTCATAAATTCTTAAACTTCCTTACTTTTTAGATTTCCAAAATATGTAATTTTCACGATCAGAAATAATAATGCCAGCTTTTTCAACTTAACCTGATATAAACATTTCCTTCTTTTTGTTGGTGATTCCTTTATGGATTTAATTGATACGTCATCAAATTTATATCATATACCAGAATTGAAGCCAAGATGCGTGTGCATTTATTTATCTAGCAGAGATATAGGGAATAAATCAATTTATCATAAATGCATTTTAAATCGTGGATACATATGTATTCTTAATATACTAAAGCGACTACCATTATTCGTATCAAACCAATAACGGTTCATACAGGCTAAATCTTCTAATCTATAATTAGACCAAAAAAAGGCTTTTAATTTTATAACTGGATTGCTTTCACACTTAAGATCTTTATTTTCATCACAAAATTGACTACAATTTTTTATCTGAGTCCTGTTGTAAAATACTGTATTCCTATACATACCCTTATTTTTAGTTGAATTCAAACAAATTAGAATTCGCAATTCTCTACGACGCCTAGGTGATAACATATTTTCAAGAGCAGGTAAATCAAAATGGGTTTTGTCTCGATTTTTCATCAGCGGTTGATATCTTGGAGCACATTCATCCAGATTCAGCTTATTAATATTATCGACGTTTCGTTTTGGATTTTTTTGCTGTTTACTCTTATGAATCAATGAAATAGCTATGGTTTGATACAGAAAAAACAGTCCATCGCCCTTTACAGACAGACGAATGGGTTCAATAATCAATATCCCTCTTTTTATCAGTTGTGTAAGAGTTAAATCTTTTTGAATAAGCATTATATTGAGACTTATTTCTCTTCTTTCAATCGAGGATATTGTAATTTCTTTTGGATTTTTCAATCTAAGCAGGAGACAGTAGATTTTTATATTATTGATCAATTTTTGATTCAAAGAATCATCCCATCTCAATTGAAAAAGTAAATACCTTTTAAGGAAGAAATCGAGTTCTGCTTCAGTACTACTCTTGTCTTGTTTTTTTTTGCTACGGTTTTTAATATCTGAGCCTATATCATTTTCTTGAATATTTTTTTGGTGATTTGAGATAACAGATTCATAATTTTTGTGACCATAAGATTCGGGATCTCTTTGACTTACGAGTTGTTTTTGGTCTTGATTCCTATTTTGTAATTCAACAGATTTTGTAATATTTGATATTATAGATATAGATGGTGTAAAAGGATTCCCTTTTTTCGTTCTATTTTTTTTTTGCTTTTCGCTAAAATCACTGCCATTACAATTTGAAAAAAGTAACTTTATTGGTATAACCCATGGTTTGAGTTTATATGTATTATAAAGTAAGAAAAATTCGGGGAAGAACCCAAATTCTAGATTCCATATGGGACGACTTAATATTTCTTCATTCATCCCCATCCAATCAAAAAAAAAAAATGCCTTATGGGATTGTGTTATTTCGTGAGAAATTGTGCGATAAAAAAGATCTTTCGGTTCAATTTTATCAACAATTTGATAATTGTTAGGTGTAGTCTTAGTATTTTCAGTATTACTATTGATCCAAGCCTCCATGTCTATTTTTTTTATTAAAAAAAAAGGGCTTGTTTTACAAAAAAAATGTTTTCTATCTGTATTTTTTTCTATATCCAGAATATTTTTTATTCCGAAATAATTACTGATAGGGATATTCCACCATACATCAATTAATTTGTCTTTAGGTATGTTGTAATTATAAGTATTATAAGTATAAGAAATTTTTTGATTTTTAGTTCCTTGTAATAGTTCGCCATATGAATCCTTCTTATGGTCATAAAAAAGAGAATTATATGCTAAAATAGAATATCTATAGGTTTTTTTAAAATTCTCTTTTTGATCGAGCAATAAATAAAAAATATTTTCGGAATTTTTTCTTTTTTTGAAATTAAAGAATTGGCCGTTTTTATAGGAATTCCATTTATTTTTTTGTAAATTTGGCTTTTCAACCTCACAATGTTCAGTAACTCGATTGCACGATTTTTCTGGTCCTAATTGAGACCATTTTGTCTGAGATAAATCATATTGATAATTTCTTTTTAATGTTACCAAGTTTTTATTCAGTTCAGAACTTGGAAGTTTTTTAGTCTTTAACTTATCAGTAATTATTCCTTGTGTTGTAAAAAAATTTTTGATTTCTTTTTTCAGAAATAAAGACGTTCCCTGATACTTAAGAATAGACTTTAACTTAAACTTATATAAGACTTCGACTTGTGATAATTTATAAAATACATAGGCTTGTGATAAAAACGAAAAATCCGAAAGAATCTTTGTATTTTTTTTTATATGGCTAATCAAAGCTAAAAGTGATTTTATAAATTGAATTTTTTTTTTTTTTCTTTTTTCAATCCTTTCTTGTTTTTTAGTAGTAATGGGTTTTTCACTCAAATTTTTTGTTGATTCAAACAAAAGGTGTATATAAATTCGGGGAATATTAATAATATAGAGAAATATATCTACAGATATTCGTTCCCTAAAAAATTTTATAAAAATTTTGGATTTACGAATTAAGCGAGTATTTCTTCTTTTTAATATATGACCAATATCTTGGGGTGATTCTAAATTTTTAGTACCATAAAGTCTTTTGTTCGGTTTAATAATGAATTTTTTAGTTTGGAATCTTTGTTTTTTTTCTTTTGTAATTTTTTCTATTTGATTTTTGATTGTCCTTGTTCTATTAGTAAGATCCCTTTTTTTTTGGTCTTCCACTGAATCGATAAAATTTGTTTGATTCATGACTAGGGTTTGAATGGCTGATTCATAAACCATGTG